GATTCAATCCACTTAAAAAATAAAAGAAATGATCAAACTAGAAATGATTTACCAATTTTCTTCCATAGTTATTCAAAGAAAGTTTCATTTTTGAACGAAGTTACATGACATAGTTCTTATTATTTTATTATTAGTTTACTCAAAGATTTTCAAAAATTCTGTTGATTCGAAATCACGGGATGGCTAGATGTCACAGATAATGAGTCTATTTCTTTTTCTACCTCTGTCATTTTATCTACATCTATAATGGAATGATTGATGAATCAAAAACTTTCAATTGAACTTATTCTTTCAAGTGGTATTTTTGCTTTTTTCCCTCCTATCTTTCTTTCAAAATGGAAACTTAGGTAAGTGTTTTACAAACATATGTATAAAAAAAATATTTCATTTAGCTCCTTCATGCCTACGCTAACTAGTTATTTCGGTTTTCTACTAGCGGTTTTAACTATAACCTCAGCTCTATTTATTGGTCTGAGCAAGATACAACTTATTTGAAATTAATTGAATGAGCAATTCATAAAAAGAAATCTTTCGGTGGAATTCGATTTATTTTAGAGTTCCTTAGAGTTTTTTATCGCGGCAATTGAAAATTTTTGGTCATTGAGATTCATGGACAATTGGAATTAATAGTTTTATTTAGGGATATATTACCTTTCTTTTTTTTCTTTTCAAAAAAAAAATTGAAATGATTGAAGTTTTTCTATTTGGAATCGTCTTAGGTCTGATTCCTATTACTTTGGCTGGATTATTCGTAACTGCATATTTACAATACAGACGTGGTGATCAGTTAGACCTTTGATTAATTAACAAATCGTTTTTGATTGACCTCCTCTTTTCTTTAATCTAATCCACAGGAGGTCAAATTTCGATTACTGTTCAAGTTATTTCAGGCTAATTCGACCTAACAAAAAGGAAATCACGCTCTGTAGGATTTGAACCTACGACATCGGGTTTTGGAGACCCACGTTCTACCGAACTGAACTAAGAGCGCTTTCTTATCACAATAGATAAGACTGTAAAGAAAAGGTTGTAACCCAATACTACATTACATCCTGTATGCATATTGCATACACTATGATATAGAGTGTCGTATAAATGACAGATTATATATCCAATAAAAATGGGTCTCAACTAATTCTTCGTTACTTATCAGAGGAATAGGTAGGGATGACAGGATTTGAACCCGTGACATTTTGTACCCAAAACAAACGCGCTACCAAGCTGCGCTACATCCCTTTCAATTGGTTTACAGTGTCATTGTAAAGAATCCGTGTCTTGTTTTCCACATCCTTAATTTCCCTATTGCTATACTATACACAATACACAATTTATCTTGTCATTTCTTCTCTTTGGTCTCATATAAGATATAATAAAAAAGGCTTTGGATACATATGAAGAAATCGGATGGAAAGGTAAGGTAAAAATAAATACTTTTCGGGAATGTTCTGGAAGAAAGAGGCATCTTCTTAAAAAGGTAAATTGAATTGGTGTACATTTTAAACATTTTACTTAGGGGTTTCATGTACAAAGAAAATACAAGTGGTCCTTAACTACATATGCATATGATCATATATGTATTACTTTCCTGTACTGTATTACACTAAAGAAGAAGAAGGAGGATTTTCAATGCGAGATCTAAAAACATATCTCTCCGTCGCACCGGTACTAAGTACTATATGGTTCGGGTCTTTAGCAGGTCTATTAATAGAAATCAATCGTTTTTTCCCGGATGCGTTGACATTCCCCTTTTTTTCATTCTAGTTATTGAGATGGGAAGGGGGTAAGGAAGATTAGAGATAGAATCAACTATCTGTGACTAATCTCTCTCCCCCTCTTTTCTCCCTTTTTTAAAAAAGGGAGAAAAGAGAGGAGAAAAATAGATTCAACCTCGAATTTGCAATTCTCTTAATAAATAAGAGAGAGAACACAAATGTGGGTCTAGGGCAAGAGTATCATACAAGTAAATGAAATACTGTACTGTGATTAGAAATATAGTTGAAATTTTTGGATTACGTATTATTTATTATATTTACTAGAACTAGATTGCAACGAAATTTTTTTAATTGGATTTTATTTCGAGTTAGCAATTTCGATTTTTGTTTTTCCTTTCTCTTCGATTCGGGTTGAAAATGAAAGAGTTGCTTGAATCAAAACAAAAAAGGAGGTTCATGGCCAAGGGTAAAGATGTTCGAGTAAGAGTTATTTTGGAATGTACCAGTTGTGTCCGAAAGAGTGTTAATAAGGAATCAAGGGGCATTTCCAGATATATTACTCAAAAGAATCGACACAATACGCCTAGTCGATTAGAATTGAGAAAATTCTGTTCCTATTGTTACAAACATACAATTCATGGAGAGATAAAGAAATAGATCGACGAACGTCTGTGTATCACTCTTCGAAGGAAGAGGACATACAATACATTATTTATATATTATTTATTTCTATATTATACATATATTTTCTATAAATATAAAATAAAATTAAAAAATATAAAATAAAATTAAAATAAAATAGATATTTTTTTTATTTATTTGTTTGATTTTTTATTCTAGAAAATGGATTCTTTATTAGAATAAATAGTATTTTTATAAATACTACGAAAGAATAGTAATATATAGAATATAGAAATCTATAAAATATCGAAATTGATAGAAATAATATATTTAGAATAAGATATTCATAATTCATAGAAATAATATTCTATAGAGATAGAGTATATTCTCTATAGAATAGAACATATATGTAAATAAAATATATAAACAAATAAATAAAAAAAAAATTGAAATACAAATAACAAACCAAATCCTATTTCTGAATTTTTTTGAGATCCGACCAAAATAGGATATTGGGTATAATATGTATAATATAAGGAATAAACTAAACAAACCATGGATAAAGCTAAGCGATCCTTTCTTAAACCTAAGCGATCTTTTCGTAGGCGTTTGCCCCCGATCCAATCGGGGGATCAAATTGATTATAGAAACCTAAGTTTAATTAGTCGATTTATTAGTGAACAAGGAAAAATATTATCTAGGCGAGTGAATAGATTGACCTTGAAACAACAACGATTAATTACTATTGCTATAAAACAAGCTCGTATTTTATCTTCGTTACCTTTTCTTAATAATGAGAAACAATTTGAAAGAGCCGATTCGACCGCTAGAACTGCTGGTTATAGAACCAAAAATAAATAGGTTTACTCTTTATTCAATTGAATAAAAATTCGAATCGAACTCAAACACAGATTAGTGTTTTGTTCGAAAAATTGAGAATCCGGATTGTCGTAAGAAAAAAATCGAGAAAGAAGAAATCTTTTTTTATTGACAGAGTTCGCCCATTTTGACTACTTTAGCCTATTTTATCAGACTAGTTTCTACTCTATCTTCCCGGAGTTCATTCTCCGGGGAACTTTGTTTAAATCATTTCTTTTCTGGGGACTTCTTCCAATTTTTTTTTTATGATCTCATTGGAAATCATATAAAGACAATTCCTATTTAATATAGTTATTTGTGCAAGTATTTTACGATTAAGAAGAAACTGGTTCTTGTACAGATCGTGTATAAAATTACTATAGTTATAGTATACCCACCTTTCGCGAATTACTGCATTTATCCGAGTGATCCACAAACGACGAAAATCTCTCTTTTGCCTATCTCTATCTCGATGAGCCGAAACCAAAGATCTTATTTTCTGTTGAGCAATAGTTCGAGTAAGCCTTGAATGAGCCCCTCGAAAGCTTGATGCAAATAAACGAATTTTTGTTCTACGTCTCCGAGCTATATATCCTCGTCTAACTCTGGTCATTGAATAAATGAAACTTTGATGAATAACTAATTGATTTTCTTTCTTTGAGTTATTCTTTTTTCCCTTCCTAGTATATTAATAACAAAACGGATTTTTCCAATGTATAAAATAAAAATTCCAATGGCTTTTGCTACTATAACCTTCCTGACCACGATTTTTTCTTTTTTCTAGGCATTTCACCTCGAAACGCAATAAGAAATTGTATTTATACTAGGTAAGTAAAAAAGTAGTAAATAAAATATAATTAAATATAGATGAATAAAGAAATAGTGGTTTCCTTCGTTTCTATGGTTACTTCTTAAACGGTGAGGCCCTCTCTATACACCGGAGCCCTTTACTTCTACTTCATTTAGTCAAATTTATTGGGAACTTGTACAGTTCAAACTTTTTGGCTCTACCAATGAATTATCCAGTAATAGGTCTTTCACAATGAGATCCGTCTATACAGTAACGGTATTTTGAAGGTTAGCTAGATCGCTGACCCTGTTAGTCCGTTTTGCAAGAATGGGAGCATAATATTTTTGTTTTTAAAATCAGATTTCTCCCGCTTAATGGATAACATTTGCTACCAATGGGAAACTGCTTCTTTCTCATCTTAAATCGAGCTGATTGGATTTACGCGAATAGAAACCATAAATTTCATACACAATAGATGGATATGATAGATCTTTTTATTTTTAGATAGTGACTGTAGTTCTTTCATTTTATCCTATTCACTGGTACTGATTATTGATACTGGAAAAATTCTTTATTTTTTTGTTCCAGCTTATAATCTGAACGAGTCGCACATACACCCTAGTACATGTTCCTCGGCGTTGAGGACATCCCCGAAGAGCGGGGGATTTCGTCACATTTCTGATTGGCTGTCTTGTGTTTCTAATAAGTTGTTTAATAGTTGGCATGCTGAATCTTTACATAATGGACTGGTTTAGATCAATCCTAACCAGATAATTATGCATTTTTTCTAGTTAATAGAATATTAAACCCAGTAAAAAGAACAAATCTCAAATCGCGGATTTAACTATTTTTATTCAACCGCGACAAGATCAACAATTCCATGAGCTTGGGCTTCTGTTGCTGACATAAAAACATCCCTTTCCATGTCTTCGGATACAACCCATAAGGGTTTGCCCGTTCTTTGTACATAAACCCTTGTGAGGGTTTCGCGCAATTTCAATAGTTCTTCCGCTTCGAGG